ACATACAATTCGACCAGTTGCTTCTCGTGGATTTTCATAAACCTGCTGCGCAAAAATGGGATATGCATTTGAAATAGATGCTCGAGTTATTACATATATCATGATCGATACATAAATGGATCGAGTCATCTGTTCTTTTACCCAAGAAAAAGTATTTCTATTTTGCATGGTCCAATCATTGATCCCCGGAATTTCTACAATAAATTTGATAGGTAGCTAGTAGAATTCCCTATCCAAAAGTTTGCCATTGTATTGATTATACTGAAAGAATTCTACTAGTAGAATAGAGTATGAATACCTTGAATTGAAAAGGTAGAAGTATAAAGAATAAGTAAGATGAAAAATGATTTCTTTATAGACAAAGAAAGGTTCTGATTTTATTGATATCAAAAGATCTAATGAATTATTCATTCATTGAATGATAAATTACTACAAGCGAAGGAGATACACGATTTAAAAAATGGAAGATCCAATATTTCACAATTGTATCTAGAATCACTGGAAAAGTGGAAACAAGACCAGATATAATCTGATCATTCTGAACCAATCCAAAATCATTGTAGATCGAACTAATCATTAGTTCCCAACCATGGGTCGAGTGAAATCCGATCCATAAATCAGTAACTAAAAGAATTGAAAAAGCTTTGATTGTATCACTTAAGTTATAGAGAAATTCCTGAATCCAAGAATTTAAAATGAAAAGTTCTTCATTACCCAGAAAAAAATAACCACTTAGAATAGCGAAACAGATTAGATTTGTAGAGAAATGCAAAATGATATGGAAATGAGATTCATTTTGTCTTTGGACCAATTGTATTGTTTCCTTGTGCATTCCTATACGAAGCCTTTGCATATGTGTCTCCGAGTACTCCTTTATCATCTCGTCCAACAGGAATAGTTCTTCTAATTCCATAAATTTTTCTAGAACATTTTTCTCTTGAATATCATTCAAAGAGATTTCGGATTGCCTAGTATTCCACCAATTAATAACCCAAGTTTCTAGACATTTCTTAAATGAGAGAGAAACCCACCAGGGCAAAAAGATTATAGACACAAGATATGGGAGGGAAGCCAATGCTTTCTTTTTTTTCATTCTGTATCCGTGATGTGAATTGTTAATGAACCTGTTTCATTGGTCGATTCTATCTGAGATTTCTATGAAGTACGAATTATATAACAAGAGCCTATAACTCTAACAAGAATAAGGTATCAAACCTATGAATCTTTTCCTATTTTTGTTTTTGTGTAAGAATTGAGTCTTTGGATCTAGAATAGAACATACAAGAAAGGCTCTTTTCGAATGAAAAAAAAAAGTAACTATTCTTTCCATATTCCAGAGATCACAATTAGGGAAATTGGTTACAATTTCCCTTTCATTTATTCCTTTCAATGAAGACTCGAAAACCCATTTGAACTAACAAATAGAATTTGGATTTAAAGACGAACCCTACCGGATTCTTTAATTCTTTTATTTCCATTTCGAATTTGAAAGATTTCACTGTCTAACCGCAGCGCAGGGATAGGGTATCAATTCAAAGGCCTAAAAAGAGGAATTATGTTTTACGAAAACAAAAGACATGTTAGGATATTTGACGAATCTATACTTATTTACTTATTACTTATTAGACCTTTTACTAGTCTAAAGAGTGAACACCATGTGTATGCGTATACAAAATAGTTATTGTTCCATATACGTCTTCCCACTTTTGAGATGTATTAAGTTCCTTCTCTCATGCTGAGATTTATTCTTCAGTTCATTTCAAAAGACTTCAATGGGTACGCGCAAGAAATAGGCCAATTCGGCAGCTTTTTGTTCAATTTCTCGTGGAGTCAAATCCTCATCAGTACGGGTCAAGGGAATGGCTCCTTGACCCTTGATTTCCATATAAAGGACACGACGAGGAAAAAGACCCTCTCTCACCTCCATTCTGATTGATTGGATATCTTTCAGAAAGAAACGAAGGAAGATGCGACGATTTCTTCCAGGAAATCCCCAACGAAAAAGGGACATTATCCCTTCTTTTCTATCGAATCGGTCATAACCACTACCTACATTCCATGAAATTGTGCACCACAAATAAGAACTAATGAATAGACCTGCGATCCCATAGAAAGACATCACGATCCCTTGTGGGAAAAAAAGGATTTGCTGAGACGGAAATACGGATATCAGATTTTTACCAAGATAACTAGAAGTTCCAACCACTAAGAATCCTAGTGAACCTAAAAAAAGGATACAGGCCCAGCAAAAATTACTTGTTTTTCGAGACCCCGTTATAAGTTCTATCCATATATGTTCTGATCGCCAGTTCATACTATACTAGATCCAGTTGCATTCGATTGGAATTGAGAGAATAACCCAAATGGATTTGACTTGACTTTTATTGCTTGATCCCGAAGTAACTTTCATCAACTAGCAGCATTCCGACAGGAACCATTAGGAATAATTGGTTAGATACATTGAGTTTCTATTTAAAAGATTTTTCAAAAAAGATTTGCTGATCATTTTGAATTTCATAATTTAATTTATTAAGCTATAACCGCATATACATGCATTAATGCCGTATATTATGCATCGGCATACATAACAAAACAACTCTTCCATTTGTTTTCGGAAAGGCCAAATATCATATATCCTACCATATTACATTGAAAAAAGTATCTGTATGATGATCCAGTGTTGAAATAAATTGATGAGATTTTATCGTATTTAGACAATCTTATTTCTTTGGACATAAAGAGATAAAGAAGCCATTGCGATTGCCGGAAAGACTAGGCCCACTAAAGGAACAAAAATAGAGGGAAAGTTCAAATCTATCATAGAATGGGTACCTCAATTTCATATTTGTACCTATTATAAATTCTAATTATAAAGATATATTCTAATAAGTCTAGCTATTCATTATTAATATTAATCTATTAACTATTAAAAAGAAATTAGAAAGAATATTAAGATAATATTAATATGAAGTCTTTAATAATAAATAACGAATGTAGAACTCAATGAAGTATACCTATTCCTCTTTCGACACGAATATGTATTAGAATACCCTTTAATAAATTGGATTCTTCTTCTCCCATCCTTATCTTCATCGTCTTTCTATCTTTACCTTTCAAAACACCTTTTTTGTTTTGAAAGGTAAAGATAGAAAAGAGTTTCTTATGAGTTTCCGATTTTAACCAATCTTATCCAACAAACAGGGATTCCTAGTTAAAAACCGGGGGTTCTCACTAAAGAAAAAGAACTTCTATATTCTTTTTCTTTGTTATTTGAATCTTTCTATTTTCTTTATTTGATTTGAGATTTCTTCTTTCTTTTTCTTTAGTATTTTCTTTTCATTTTTTCGATATATTTTTTTATCTCTTTTTCGTTGTTCTATTGTTCTATATATGAATAATGAATATGTCAAAAGAACGGAAAAAATCATTTTTATTTCCCTAATTTCTCGGAAGGAGAAAGAAATTCTTTTTTATCTTGTCGATAGAGGGATGCTTATTTCTAATCAGGAAGAGAGATAGAATAAAAAAAGGATCCGGGCCAAAAAGTCATTATCCAAAACTTCTGACTCTTACTACACTTATAACTGATGTCTCCAAAGAAAACACCATCTTCTTAGTTTTGTTTTTTTCATTATAATGAACTAAATGCGTATTCGCTACAAAGAAAAATAACTGAAGCTAATGTTATACTTCCATTTGAAAATGAAGAATTTCAATATTTTTGAAATTTTTTTTTTGAATCTTGATTCAAGGGAAGGAAACCGTGTAGCTGAAATAACTCATTCAGAACACCTTTTAAAGGATTACGTGGTACAATTGGGTCGAATAAGCCCTTATGGAATAAATACTCAGCCGCTTGTAAACCGTCGGGTACTGTCTTTTTCAATGTTTGTTCAATTACTCTTTTACCCGCAAACGCAATGTAGGCATTAGGTTCAGCAATAATGATATCTCCCAACATACCAAAACTTGCTGTAACTCCGCCAGTTGTAGGAGATGTAAGGATTGATACATAAAATAACTTTTTATTTGATTGATAATCATATGAAGCAGAAGATATTTTAGCCATTTGCATTAAGCTCAAACTCCCTTCTTGCATGCGTGCTCCTCCAGAAGCACACACAATAATGACAGGTAGAGATCGATTAGTAGCATACTCGATCAAACGGGTGATTTTCTCACCTACTACGGATCCCATACTACCTCCCATAAACTGAAAATCCATAACTCCAATTGCTATGGGAATACTGTTTAGTTGACCTACGCCCGTTTGAACAGCTTCAGTTAAACCCGTTTTTCTTTGATAAAAAGAAATGCGATCTATATAAGGTTCCTCCTCTGAATGAAATTCAATGGGGTCTATAGAGACCATATCTTCATCCATAGGCTCCCAAGTGCCAGGATCTATAAAGAGTTCAATTCTATCTGAACTACTCATTTTCAAATGATATCCGCAGTATTCACAAATATTCATTTTTGAACTAAAAAATTTTTTATAATTTAATCCATAACAATTCTCACATTGAACCCATAACTGTTTGTATTTTGTATTTAGATTGAAATCCTTAGATTTTTCTCTTCTATTGAAATAACTGCTACTAGTTTTGATACTAGAATTTCCATTTTCAAAACTACTTGTACTTTCCGTACAAATGAAACTATAAATGTAACTGTCGATATCACTGTAAATGTCACTATTAAGACTGATTTCAAAGCGAAGATAACTATCAATGCAACTCTTAATGTGATTATTCCAATTAGATTGAGTATCATACATGGAATAATAATAATAGTAGTAATTACTACTATTAGACCCACTATTCAAATAACTAGGTAGTTCACTCAAAAAAGAACTAGCATTGTCAATATCAAAAATCTGATTTTCAATATCAAAATATACAGAATAAGTGTCACCATTACTCTTTCTAACTAAAAAAGTATGATCAGAGATCAAACTCCAAAGATTCCTGCTATCAAATAAATAATTTAGATAATGAATA